CCGGGTTCCTGCTAGAGTGGGGAATGCGTCTTTTCCTCAAACTCTAGAGAAGGTGTAAAATAAAAGCAGCCCGCCCCCGCTTCGTCAACAAGTGGGCAAGGAGCACTTTTGGCGGGGGATGTTGTGAGACATAGGAGGAATTGCATTGATAGGTGAGCAACCCTAACCCCCATATCTTGGAATCAGATCGACCCGTAAAAGAAGAAAGAGTCTTCAGGCTCGCAACGAGGCCTCTTCCTGCCTATGCTGCCTTCCTATTAGGCTATGGTATGCCGGAAGAGAGGTGCTAGTTTCTTGCTACTTCTGCACGTGGTACAACCAGATTGCCTTTATTGTTCACCTCAAGAGCGTAGATCACCCCTCCGAGAGTCAAAGTATCAAACTGGTTGGTGGAATGCGGGCAATGTATCTTTCCATCCAATAGAAAAAGCAGGCTCGCTCATCTGTTGGCTTTCTTTCTGGGGCATTTCCTTTTATAAGATCAGAGAGGGAATACCGGGAGGGTAACTACCTTAGCGGGTCACTCAAGTGGTTGGTTGGCTGCTCAATTCGGTCTTTCATGTGGAGCAGTGAACTCTGTCTTAGCGGGTGCTCTTGTCCAATCCCGAATCCTATGCTTGCTGAATGTAGTTCCGAAAGGCGGGTTCAAGGCCGGAAGTTGGCTCTACCGACCAATAGGCAGAGGTAGAACGTGCCTAAGGATGCAACTTAAGACAAGCGTGCTTCTGGGCCGGAGTTGTTGGCTGACCCGGACTCCATTCCATCTCTATGCCTCAAATTCATGTTGAGGGAGAAGGAAATGCTTGCTTTGAACGACCGCTTCGTAAAGTCAGTTTCCGCAGTGGAAGTCTGCCTCTCGGATCGGAGTGGGGTTGGCTATTTGGTAGTCTTCTCCCCCCCCCTTCTGTCAGTAAGAAGGTTGCGCCGAAGCCTCTTTGAAGGTCAGCTAGGACTGGTTGGACCAATTGCTTGCTTCTGTCTCAAATATCACTTGATTGAACTTACCGCCACTCACTCTGGAATTATGGAAGCACCCCCGGGGGATACAGGGAGGGACGGTGAAAGAACCTGTACGGGAAAAAACCTTTAGGAGGGAATGCTAAAGTGGGGGAGGCGAAAGCCCTTGTTGCTTGTTCCGTACCGTCAGGGGCAGATGCAGCTATTCCAGCTGGCTGCTAGTCGTCTCATGCTTGCTTCTTTCTTTCATCTGGATTGGCTTGTTCTTCCGGGTACGGTAAGCGCTTGCCTCAATTCCTTCCGGGAATGGCTTGCTTATGGATCGGGAGCTAACGCTTCATCCGTTGCTTGTTCTGTGAGCCCTAGCTTGGCCTAAGTTCCCCGGGCCATAGTTTCTTCCCCTACGTTTGCTTGGGCTAGGTCATCCGTAGCTTGCTGGTGTGCTGAGCTGCTGTCGGCTTAGTTTGATGGTGTAGTTCAGTTTGAAGCTACCGTTGGAATAGTCCTACTTGAAGGTGTAACTGGAGTGAGTGCTCCTTTCAAAGCTTCCGGTATTCAACTGTCCTAAAACTCCATGCGCCTTCCTTCATGGCTGGCTGGCTAAGCTGGGAAGGCTGGAAAGTAAGCTAGCTCGACCGGAGGTATAGGTCAGGTCAGGGACAAGGGCAAGGCAGCTAAGGCAAGCAATCAGTCAATCTGTTTATAGGCCACGTGGGGGCAAGGGGGAGGCAAGCAGATGGCCCTAGCAAGAGGCAGCGCTAACGGATGATGGGGCGAACTCATTCGAGCCGGGGTACGAGGGGTGAGCCTATTTGTGAGTGCAGTTGGGAGCTGTAAGGCCAGTCAACAAGTACGTAGGGAATGAACCTATAGAAGAAGATTTCTTCGCAGGGGAGAAAGAATGGGGAAAGGGGAGTGGGTAAGCGGGCCCCTTTGCTTTAGTCTAAGCCTTCATTCCTTCAGTTGTAGTCGTAGAGCGAGGGAATAGGGATGCAGGCTTTTCCACCTGCTCCGATGCCCTTCGCCCCTATCTTTCTCTCTTTCGGTAGATTGACCGGATATTTCCTTTAAGTGATTTCCCTTCTCTTTACCGGTAGATGTATACGTATTTATAAGTATATGTCTTTCCCTTTTCTTTCCTTACAGTTCTTTCCTGGAAGTGATTGACCAGCTATATTAGGAATGGGAGGTTCGAAGGTCAGGGCTCAGTTCGTTAGCGATGTCACCAAGGGCCGGAGGAAGGAAGGTAAACGTAAGTCCTTAGACTCCCTCATTCGCTTTTCTGGGTGTCGTTCCTCAGAATCCATGACCTGAACATCATACCAGGTCTCTTTCCTCTTACCGTTATCCAAAACCCTAGTACCAGGTTGGCCTTTCCCCTCCCTCTTCTGTATTCTTCTCTATGTCTTGGTTCTCTTCGTGCACGTAACAGAGGCTTGTGGTTTAGTTCGGGCAGAACTTCACCATCTCTTTTGTCAAACTATCCCCTTTAGCCCGTTCCTTGGTCACAGGGCCCACTGGGTCATTAAGTCCCTTTATGACCAGTCTCTCCAACTTCCTTGTTACGCCTTTGCTGCTTGACCGGAGAAGCCGTCAACCAGTCTCCATAGGGCATTCGATCTTTCTGTTCAACATCCTCGTCTTTCTTTATAGTTAGTTCATTCCATTTCTCTTCTTACATACTTGTAATCTGGAAGGTAGATGGTGTGGGAAAGCAAGAAGGAAGAGAGCTAACCAGGGAAAGAACTGAACGAGGAAAGAGAGGACCTGGGCTGTAGACAAGACCGATAGTCAGACTAGTCAAGCATCTATTCTTATTCAAAGTGATTTCACTAATAGGCTAACAGTCTCGAACTTCTAGAAGGGTCTATGCTAATAGAGCTCGAACGAATGTGAGAGGGTCTATGTTAATAGAGCTCGACCGTAAGGGAGAGGTACGAAGTCACTCGACTGAGTTGGAGAGGAAGGAAAACGAAACGCTACATCTCCTAATATAAGGGTTTACCACTCTCTGCTTTACTTGATGGGATCAGCTGTTTTATTATAAATTGGCCCAGGGAATCTCACTTTCAAAAGATAGAAAGGTTACGTGTCCTGTCCTTCTTCTCTGATAGAGTGGGTTGGTGCTCTTTGGACTAAAGGAAAAGTGCAATATCTAGAGGTAGTACACCTGTACTAAGTTCATCGTCTTGCTGCAAGTCTTTTCATTTGGTTGAGCGAGGAAGCAAGGCCCAGGTGCTCATAGAGTCGGGTATGGTTCCCTAAGTTCCTGGGTGACTATACTTCTGCAAAATGGATGTACCTTGCGTGTCAAGCGAAAGATTGGAATTGATAAGGCGATAGATAGGGCCAATGTGCGTGGCTGTTGATCGCCGGTCACCGGTAGTCGTTGTAAGATCCACTCACTCGCTTGATGAGCAAGAAACCGAGACCCCTTCCTTCATTAGGGGAGGAATCACTGAACATCGTATTCATATTCTATTTTTCTTGTTTTAACTACCTTCTTTAATAGCGTTAATGCAGTGTCTGTTGCAACTGAGCTAGAGGAAGAAAGAGTAGGTAATAAGCTATTAAGTCACACCTCTTCTACCGGACTGTAGCTAGTTGTTGGTTGAAAGAGTAATTTATCTCTTTCTGAGTTCGGACTAGGGTAGTCGGGTCGTCTTTTCCATACACAAAAATTCCTCGTGCACGAACAAGAAATTGAGTACCACTTTACCCACCAAGGATGTAACCAGAAAGAGGTTCGATTTGATCAGTACGGAAAGGGTAGGTACCTTATAAGAAATCCCCTTTCTCAGCACTAGGTCATCAATCCTCCATAAAAGACCAAAACGTACCAAGTTATGATCTTTGCGGTTTAGCCGCCAAGAGGTCATAACCTGAGGTGCATCAAAGAACTCCTTTATGGTAACAACTGTATCCATGGCTCGCATACAAGACCATTAAAGATATTTGAGCCATTGATACATCCAACCTGTTAAGGTTAACCATTCCTGACTGTCCTTCATCCCAATGAACTGTTAAAATCTCTCTTCTCCCGCTATGCACCTCTTACTCTTGTAATAGCCCATGTCTTCCTTCTCCAGCGAGAGATACCTTATAAGACAATGAAGACTTTCATTTACATCGGTAGCAGACGATTCTCAAAGGGTTAATAATTCCTATCCAGCGGCGGAATGAATATCTACGTTTAAAATGGAATTGCCCATCCATTTGCACGAGATGAGTGAAAACCCAAGGTGCGTAGCGCTTGATACATAAAGGAGGCCTCCGCTTTAACATCAGCAGTCGTTACGCCGAATTCTTCAATAAAAGTAGCCGTCGTAAGGCCTCCAGAAGGGGGCGTTGCGTATCCGGAAGAGTCAGACTTCGTTTCAAGCAGCAATCTTTGAAAGGAAAGATACTTGTTGTCGATTCAATGTGGGATAGTCCCTACAGGATAGGAGTTAACCCATGTCCACAGTTTTGATTACAGGTCTAGTTCAGTTCAACTCATAGCCCCCAATCCCACTGGTGACGATATTGTCATTGGGGATCAGAAAGTTGCTCTGCCTTACAAAGAGTGGTTAGCTGATCTGGGAGTCAGTGTCTCGATGCCGAAGTCACTGGTCAATGAGTAGGCAAAATCATCTGGGGAAGGAAGCGAGGTGGAGTGAAGCACGGTCGGCAACAGCTAATTGGCTCAGGCAATTCTTGTTGTCGGGCGTAGGGTAGGACCCTCTTTCGAGTTTCAGAGGTGAATCCTCATATGATATGAAGGACTCCCATCCCCGGGAAAGTCCCCAACAGCAACTGGATCAATCTTTGTTGGCTGGCTTGCTTTGTCCGCTATCCTTCATCCCATCCGTCTTGTCCAGGCTGGTAAGGAGAGAAAGGGGTGCCTGGGGGAGATGAAGTAGAATCAATTGAAGTGGATGTTTCAGGAGTTCATTCAAGCGTAGGGGTAGGGCTTCATTCAAGCGTACGGACTTTATTCGACTTTAGTTTAGTGAGTGGATTCTGTTGTGGATGAATGCGCTTAAGCAATAATAGTGGTAGGACTTAGCCGCGCTCTGTTCTTGATCGGTCGAATCGATCGCCATGTTTCTGAGATTCTTCTAAATGCCCTTTCTCTCTCCTCGGCAGTCTGAGTCTTTCATCAAGTAGAAGGAAGAGCTCCTCTTGTGGATCACTCCCTCCCGTTGTGTTCTGCTTGCAATGCTTTGTGTCTTCCACGGACAAGGGGATAGCCACTTATTGTTTTTTACAATTAGTTAAGAGTGATTCAATAGTAGCCCAAGCCATAGCTATTAGGCAGCTCTCAGGAGGTGGGGAAGGAGGTTGCTTGCGGGGTTCCCAAAGGGAAGGCTTGCTAGGAAGTCCAGCTCTGCTTCCCTGTGTTAAGCAAAGTGAGTTGACTTCGTCATGTAGTTGACCGAAGGTCTATCCATGAGAGTGAGCCGAATGGCGTATCCCAAAAGAGGAGCACGGGAGCTCACTCCCTCAATGAGTCTATCTCCTGCTTCAGGCCATGTTGTTCAGTCTCCAGGAACTCAATTCTGAGATGCAGCCGCCTCCATCCGCAATCCGCTCCCGTACGGACGTTGACATGCTTAGCGAAGGTCTCCTTACCTTATTAAATTGACGACGACATTTCTTTCAAGTTGCACGAAAGGTAGGGCCTATCTAGAAGTCGTTTTTGATGAGGAGCCTCCCTAACGCTGGGCAAGATCAAGAAAAAAAGAAGTAGAGTTAGGTTCTGTTCGTTTGTGTAAGCATCTCCTTCGGACCCTCGGTCGATTCGTCTGCTCATTCAGCGTATGATTCTTATCCAATTGCTTCTTCTGAGAAGTCTTATGAAACGAATTCGGCTGGAGATAGGCATTCGGATTCGTTACTTGGCTTGGGGCTGATGAGGATGAGTGACTTCGGGCTCCTGAGGGTGAGGAATCCGTTGTTTCGGGATAAACTTGATATGTTAGTTCGGCTGATGCTTCAGGGAATAATTCCTCTTCAGCCGATTCAGATTGAGAGGGCACTCCTAAATGCAGCCGTAATCTTATCTTATATACGATAGACCACCAAGGGAATCCCGGATAAGATGGTTTGTACTTGCTTTTTCCGCTTTCTTGCCTTATTATTATGGGAGTACAATGTAGACTAGATAGTATTAAGCATTGGTGAAAACTTTCACCTTACATCAGTGCCTAGGGCCTACTGAAGCGCTGCAGATCCTAGCAGAGTCTCATGAATGAAGGCCTAAGTGATGCTCATCAGTCGGGACAGCGTCAAAGAACGAATAGATAAGTGGTTCAGTATAGTTTCTTGTATATATAAAAAAAAGATAATGTAAACTATATACCATATTTTGATGGCTGAGTGACGAAGGAGAAGAGAGATAGCATTCCGACTGGCTAGCGATGAGGGGAAAACTCGCCCAATGTATGGTCCTAATTGCAACACGCCACCTACACACTACATAGGTTTAAGGAAAGCAGGATAATCCGGTTCCTCATCCCTCGATATAAAGAAGTTTAGAAGGCAAGAATGATGAGCATTCGGGCCTCTAAAGCAAGATTAAAGTGTCCTGTTGGATAAGAAGACCTAAAACACCAGTCAAGGGAATCAGGTCGGTAACAAAAGGTTAGAATTCTTTTTAAGTTAAGTCTTCGCATGAATGATCCACTTTGCCGCCGCTGACGTGACCATCTCCAAAAGATATGCCTCAATCTGTGGCAGATCCACTATAGGGAGAATGTGTTGGGAGACGACCTCCCGCCGCGGTAGTATGAGCCTTCCCTTTCCTTGATGTTACACAGGATGCGCAATGGAGGGTAGTACGAGGTGACTGAGAGCATTACATTAGAAGAATAGAAAGAGATGTTAAAAAGAACGACCATGGAGACTTGGAGATCTAGAGCAGGTGTTTCTTGTATATCCCTCGTGTCGAGAGCTACTTCCTCGAATATCAACGCAGGGAGCCGCGAGGAGAGGACTTCCAGGGCTCAATCTACGGCTGCGTCAGCGTGAGGCAACAAAGCGAATAAGCATAAAGATAGAAATCAGACACGAGGTTGTTTTTTTCCAGATGGTAAGCTGAAGGGCTGTTGAAGAGTGGTCCAAAAAGTTATGACCATCTAAAGCTAAAGCGTCAAGTCCCAAAGGAAAGCTCGAGAACGATAGTAAATTCTTTATAGTTCTAATGGTTTGGAGCAAGGATGGCTACGTTCAGATGGTACAATTAAAAAATAAAAATGAATTTGTCTTTTCCAACTCATGCATCAAGAAATGAAGATGAGATAGCCAACCCAAAAACGAAAGATAAGAGGGTTGATTACGTGATAATGAGATATGAATACCCAAAAATAAACATATAAGAAGAAAACACATGATCGGTCAATCGATATGGGTTACATCGCATGGATAGGGGAAGATAGGAATGGTCTCTGCCTTTCCCTACTTAATTAACAAACAAACAAGCAAGAGGGAGAGGCATACGAGTTCGACTTCTCGTACTATCATGTCTGGTACGTCATTGTGAAGTCTCAGTGGCAGTACCGCTTAAAGAAAGTGTTCAAGTTGCAAGTCGAAGAGGGTGAAAATACCCCAGGGACCCTGTGCCCAAAACTAAATGGGAGAACCATGGGGTGAAGGCACACTGTCATTACACGATGGGAAGACTTGGACCAAATGGATCGTACTGCAGAGCAAGCGAAGAAAACGTAAGGGCGGGGCTGCGGACCAACAATTCAGCAAAAGGGCTTAAAAGCTCCTTTCTCAAACCTTCCCCTTTCTCTAATAATAAGGTAAGCATCAAAACCCAGCAAACCCCAATTCTCCCTCTAGGGGAGTTCTTATAATTACATAACACATTCCATCCCGAAGCAACAGACCTCAGGACCCCTTCCTTATTCACCTCTTTGATCTTCGTCTCAACCAATCCCACTAAAGAAAGCTTGTGCTCTAGGAGAAATTTCCTAACTTCTCTCTGCTTCATCTGCTCCTTCGGACCCCTGACATTCCATACTCCAAAAAACATAAGGAACAAAAGGTGGGACGAACCTAGAGCACGAACCTCCAGAAGGAAGCTACCTTTTCCGGACCCTACCGGAGGGGGAGGATTGCTTGCTTGGACCCTTGAAAGCTTTCTGAGGGTTGCCCTTTTTCTCAAAAGAGTCTTTTACCTTAGCTCCCAGAAGATTCAGTACAGGAGAGGCTGTTGAGGGCTCTACACCACTGGAATTAGACAAATTGCTGGCACTGATCGGAGTTGACAACCCCTCATCCCTCGGCTCAGTAATCTCCTCATGGGTCTCCAAGTTACCAGAAATCTCAGTCAAAGCCTTCCCCTCAACCACAGGAGCCGCTGGACACAACCCATCGTTAATCCCACTCCCTTGCTGAGCACCTAGCAAAAATTAGGCCCCCACATCATCTGTTCCCTCCGATGAAGAAATTGCAGCAAAATGAGCCTCAGGGAGTTGAGTGATAGTGCTCCCATTCCCTATCACCATCTTCTCCTTATTGGCTCCACTACCCGTAACTGCTACCTTACCTTTTCCCTTCCGCTGCACTCTAACCCAATCCCCCTCCTGAGAAGGCTCGCTGACTCCCACTTCAGAGGCCAAAACTTTGTTACTCACCTTCGAACATGTTGTGGTTGAATGCCCAAATACCTTACAGGATTTGCAAATAGCAGGAATCCAGTCATACTCTACATAAATAGTAAACCAATCCCCATTCTCACCCATCAAGTCGAACTCTTTTACTAGATCCTCCGCCGCATTTACCTCCACACAAACCCTAGCATAGCGGATTCTGCGTCTTGACGCGGTCATATTGTCTGTATACATCGGTCTTCCCACCGCACTAGCTATATGACTAAGGCCAGTTGCTGTCCAATACTCCAAAGGGATGCCATAAAGTTTGACCTAAAGGAGAATTTTCTGCAGCTCCTCTTTAAGCAAAGACATGTTCGGGTGCCATCTTTTAAGCACCAATAGACGATTGGCCATATTAAGGGAGCGCGTTCCAATACCGAACCTAGATCCTCCTCACTTTTGAACTTGAAACAAAAGCAACCATTGTCAGTGGAGAGAACAACCTCCTCCAAACCCGAGTCATCCCACAGCTTGTGGGCTATGGAGTTGACAGTAGGATAAGATAATCTCTGGCCTACAAAGTGGCCAACCAAAGTGAATTTCCAGACTGAACAACCCTCCACAGTGATGCCCTTTTGGGGCTTCACTTTCACTCTACTCTCCTCAATACAAGGCTAGAAAAATTCAAGAGCAAAAGGAGGAACCAAGGGTGAACCTGAGCTGGTTCCAGGAGCCAAAGAAAGCCCTTTAACTGCCCCCGCATAGGAAGGCTTCAAACTGCCAGTAGCTCCCTGACCATTGAACTGGTTGGGAGTCTTGCCATTTGGCCTAGAAAGACCAGCATTCTCGGGAGGGGCACTCGGACCAGCAGACAGGTCTGGAGGGGACCCAGAACGGGAGAGCTGCTGGCCACTCACTGCCTGAGAACTTACCTTTCGGCCACCAACAGCAGAGGGCTTCCTAGACTTCTCCACCGAAGGACTGAATCTACCTCTTTCTACGAGCGCTGGAACTTGAGAACCGGAACTGGTTTAGTCAACATGTCTGCTGGATTTTCCGCCGTGGCAATTTTCTTCACTGTGATGTCACCTTGTGTCATAACCTCCCGAATAAAATGATATCTGACATCAATGTCTTTGGTCCTCTCATGATACATTCGATTTTTGGTCAAATGTATTGCGCTCTGGCTATCGCAAAAGACTGTAGTTACATCCTCTTGCAACCCCAAGTCACTGACCAAACCTCTCAACCAAATTGCTTCTTTCACTGCCTCTGCTGCTGCCATATACTCTGCCTCTGTGGTAGACAAAGCAACTGTCGACTGTAATGTCGCCTTCCAACTAATGGCACAACCCGAGAGAGTTAAAACATAACCTGTCAGAGATCTCCTCTTATCCAGATCACCAGCATAATCTGAATCAACATACCCCTCCTCAGATCCTGATCTTAGATGTCAGCAGCTATTTTCGCTGTGTGGAAGAAATATAGTAAGCATTTCTGCGGGAAAGTACTGGACTGCTGCAGTTACAGCAACAGGTGATGTTTACATTTGGGATGAGAAGAAAGGTAAGGATAAGCCACCTATTGCAACCCGGTTACATGGTGTAAAGAGGGCTACTTCAGTTTCAGTTGGTGAAACACATCTATTGATTGTTGGATCTCTGTATCATCCCGTCTATCCGGCCAATGTGGCCAAGAATCCTCAGAAGCTCAAGCTGAATGTCAGGGAAGAGGAGTTTGACGAGGATTTTCTTTTCAATGATATGGAGTCGAACAATCTGTTATCCACCATACAAAAAGATGATTTTGGGCAGAGGCCCATTCCAAGCTTAAAAGGCCTCTGTGAAAAAGTGGCAGCAGAGTGTCTAGTGGAGCCACGTAATGCTATACAACTGCTCGAAATTGCAGATTCACTTGGAGCAGATGATCTGAGGAAGCATTGTGAGGATCAAGGTTGCTATTCGCAACCTTGACTATATTTTGACGGTGTCATCACATGCTATTGCAACTGCCTCACCAGACATTCTAGCTAACCTTGAAAACTTGTTAGACCTGAGATCATCTGAACCATGGAGCTACCGTCGGCTCCCAACTCCAACAGCCACTTTCCCTGCAATTATTAATAGCGAAGAGGATGATACTGAGAATGAGATTATAAGGACTCGTGACTACCACACAAAGAAAACCACCTTGAAAAGCAAAAATGACCAAAGATTAGACTCTTTTCTACAACCCAAAGATAATCCCAATGAAGGCATCTGTAAACAAGTTCGAGCTTTGAGGAAAAAGTTGCAGCAGATTGAGATGCTTGAAGCAAAGCAGTCTAGTGGGCATCATCTTGATGACCAACAAATTGCAAAGCTTCAAACGAAGTCTGCTCTTGAGAGCTCGCTTGCTGAGCTTGGTGTTCCAGTTACACCACTGGCTAAAGCATCATCTTCAGTTTCACCGGATGGAAAAGGCAAAAAAAAGGCTGAGGTGAGAAAACAGAGGAGAAAGAGCTCACAGAGGGTATCACAAGTGGAGACCGCATCTGGTTTTTCTGGGACTGAAGTTGTTCCAAACGCCACGAAGGATTTCTCGGATGTTGGAATTTCTCAGGTTTCCAAGTAGTTGGAGGGAGGTGTCATGTGTGAAGGAATTGTGGCGTGCCAAGCCGCTAAAGAGTCCACTTTTTGTGTTCAGAAGGACAGTTCAGTCTTGCCGAAAAATAAGAACTTAGTACCAACATCATCCAAGAAGAGGAACAAGAAGGGAGGGCTTTCTATGTTCTTGAGTGGTGCTCTTGATGACACCCCCAAAGATGTCGCTCCCCCTCCTCCAACACCCAGAAGTGAGGGTCCCGCATGGGGTGGGGCTCAAATTTCAAAGGGATGCACTTCTCTTCGTGAAATACAGGATAAGCAGAGCAAAATCAAGGTGAACCAACCAACCAGAAGCAAAGATCAGGTGGAACATCTGTCCGATGGTAGAAGTGATGGGAGAGAATTCCATAATATAATGAAATTCAAGACTGTAAGCAAATAGAAGTCAAACTCTACTAATTCTAACTCCCCAACCCCCAACCCTTTTCTTTAGTACTGCTCTTGCCTTAATCTACTGACTGCATTAACTCCTTGAGCAAAGGTGGATTCGGGTGCCACCTCTTTTGCACTAGAGGCCGGTTGGCCATGTGCCAGGGAGCCTGATCCAATACAGAGCCTAAGTTCTCCTCGCTATTCCATTTTCAAAAGTAGAATCCGGATGACAAAACGTCCGTAAGCCCCAACTTGCCCCACAGCCTTTGAGCAATAGAATTAACCAAAGGGTGAGCCAATCTTCGGCCAACAAAATAACCTACCAGAGTCTTCTGCCATTCCCCACACCAATTGGCAACTACCTCTTCCGGAGGTTTCACCTTAATTCTACCATTTTCTCTAACCGGTTCCACATAATTTAAAACCATGGAAGGGATAGGAGTATTACCTAATTCTTCCACTCCGCCATGACCGGATGAAGGGCAGCCCCTTACAGCATTCGCATAAGAAAAGCCCGGCTTGGCAGCAAGCTCCGCCCCGGCCTGGTTAGGGCCACCAGGACTTGTACATCCAGCTGGGCTATCCATATGGCCGGACCTCCCAAGAAAAGAGGGGGAACCAAGACCTTGGGCTTTAGAAAGTGATTCCATGAAAGAGCCGGGCCTAGTTGGAACAGCTGTAGACTTCAATGGGCTGCTGGCAGAAGAATAAATCTGGCCCAGATTAGGAAGCGGGCTATTCGAATACAATATTGAGATTTCTCTTTTTCGGCCGTTACCCTTTAGATTGACCTCTGGCCTCGGAGAAAGAGCCATTGACGGACCGAATACGGACCTTTATGTGCCAAAAGTCACATTTATTTCGTGCACTAACTAAGCCGCTACTCCTGCCTTGGGACCAGTATCCAGGGAAGGCAAGGTTTTTCTGACTCCCAGACAGGAGAGGGAAGAAGCCTTCCTTTTTGCCTTTGCTTGGCCCAGACCTTCAATCAACTTGAAGGACTTCGTAAATCCCTCTTCTTTCATTCATTTCTTTATCATATCCGGTGAATTAAGACTATTTTAGCAGATCAGACTATAATAAAGAAAATTCATCTGCACCGAAGCGTCTGCATCAAATCGTCTGATTGTAGCATGATTGAACTCTCACAAGATCGACCTCGACCACCTCTTTTAGTGGTTACATAACCAAGGTGCATCAATCAAGTCAAGTTATGAGGCAAATTCCACTAAGAGTTGAGTCCAAAGGTAGCCCCCCGTTGTCAAAGTTGAAAGACTCGGCGCACGGACGTCGAACGAAGGAAGGTCACATTCAGGTGTCAGAGGTTCAAGAGTCGTCTGCTTCATCATTCCACCTGTCTCCAACCTGAGGCCAGACCTAAGTCGAGAGTCGTGCTTTCTCGGAACGGGAAAGAGAATTCCGAGCCACCTATCCTAGTCAATAAAAGATTCTTTCATCGAAAAGCTAACTGCTAACAGAGTTGGTTGCTTTCTTAGAGGGAGACCCGGACCGAAGGATCTGATTTAGCTGGTTTCCGCATAATAATCATCGGGATTGATTGCAAGTCTGGGAGATCCCAGAAAGTTTGATTATCTGTACCGAGAAACCAAACGTTGAACTGCTTCGAATCCTGTCTTTCGCGCTGGGGCTAAGGTTGTCCATTCGATTGAGCTTTCTCCCTTTCTATTAGTTCGTGTGTTGAACGGTCTTCGAGTACCCCAATTGGTAATAGGGGAGTAGTCGCAATAGATAGATGGATCAAGTAGGTGTATTGGCTTGGTATGAACGCCTTTCGTCTTTTGGGGGGCAATCATAGTCATAAGGAGTATCCGAACGAATGTTGAAGAAGGTTGAGTGGGATTTTCCTTCCCTCTTGCCTTTTTTGCTTGTTCGGCCTCTTCTTCATTTTGTCTTGTTCGGGGGCAGAGCTCGTACATTCGTTCCAGCTAGAGTCTAATCTGTCTGTCCTCCGGCAGCGAGTGGAGTAGATGAACGTAGCTAGTATAGTCTATTAGATGATATGAAAGTCTTATAGATTTGAGTACCGTCGGGGGTAAACTAGTATAGTGGGGGCTCTTCTCTTAGGGTTTCGAGTTAGAATCTCTAGTCTCGGTCTCGCCACAACACAGTGGTATAATCTAATCTGTCTATACCTCACTCGGTTCCCTGCACGATACGAGTCTCGGTCAGCTGCTCAGCACAGTCACGGTAGGGTGGTATGAATAAAGAACCTGAGCTCGAGAAGTCTCGAGGGGAGAGCTCCCTTCATAGCTCGACCCGAGAGTTCCTTCTATCCTCTAAGTGAAGTCGTGTAGTCTCCCCGAAGAAGTCGTCCTCGGGGAGGACTTCGAGTGTAGCACCGACACGTCTCGAGAGCGGAAGAGTCTAGTGTTTTAGATTCTCTCTCTCTGTCTCGAGAGCTCAAGAGCAGTCTCGCCCTCGGTCTCCCTCGGTACAAGACAAGGGTTATTGGGATTGTTAAGGAAACCCCTTAAGCTACCAGACAAGGTGTGTCAGAAAAGAAGCTATGCGCTCGGCCTCCCTCGCTCGGTCTCCCGGAACGACCTCTTAAGAAACGACCTAAAGAGTCACGTACGAAACAGAGGGGCTTTGGGATTCGAACCCAACTGTTCCACGACCCCTGAATGTCATAACACGACGACTAACATATCGACTACGAATGACCACCACTGTGCGTATGGCGTATTGCTTTCGATTCATCTCACTCGATCGATAGAATGAGGGTAGGAGTATGCTATTCAATGAATCGCCACGCTATTCTCTCCTATGTTGTATCGCTCTTCTCTTGCTTCTCACTAGTCTTTTCGTCTCACTACGCTTTTTGCTCTTCTAACAAGCGAACTCAATGCCGGGGCGTGAACACGTCTTGTAGCCTATTGGGCTTCTACGAAGGATCTCTCCCATCAATGATTCTACTAGACTAGGCACTTGCTGCTTCTGTGATGAGTGCCTCGATCTGACTATTTAGTAGTCACAGCTATTTTCCCGCGAGGCCGGGCGGATACACGTTATGAAGGCGGCCCACGCCTTTGTCGGGGTTTTTCTGGGGGAGGTTCTAACTAAAGGCAAGACTCCCTCCCCTGTTGAAACTGTTCCTTGAATAGAGAACGTAGCCCTTAAAACTCGGCTGGGGAGTGAAGGAATGCATATACCGCTCGCTACTCTACTGCTTTCGCTACTCCTTTTTGTCTCCCTCCTTGACTTGTGTCGCGAAGCTCCCCTCGTCTTGCCATCAACAAGTCGCTACAGGGTGAGTTCCGTAGACGGCCCACGCCCTTGCCCTTGTCAGTGAAGGAAGATTCGTTCCGTATATTTCACGAAGATGGAGTCGACGTTCCCGGCCCGCAAAAGCCGGACAGCAGCTCGTGAAGTCGGAGTCTCAACTACCACAACTATGCTACCATACCACACAACTACAGCCCTATTTCTAGCTGTAGATGAATGGACCTGGGAATATCCCTTTTGCCAATTCCAGCAAGTGTAGCTTGGGCAGCTCGGGGGAGCGGCACAAGCGGAACGCCTTCATTGTCTGGCTCTAGTTAATCCCATGCTTCGCCAATCATTTAGGAGTACTACAAGCTAGTTCAGGATAGGTATGGAGAACACCCTTCCTTTCGGCTTTTAGGTTAGAAAGCTCTTCTTCCTCTATTAATTAGCGTATTTCCGAACTGTCTTTTCTTCTCCCTTGGCGTATTAAGGCACCTTTAGTAGCTTAGTTGGCTGTTTTAGTAGCTTAGAGTGACACAGAGGATAAAGATGACTAAGCTCAATCAAGAATTATGAGAATAGCTAGCTGAGGTAGTCCCTTTATCCGTATCGCATGAGTATCCCAATAGAAAGGAAAAGATCTAACTAATGAAAACTCCTCCTGCGCCTGAAGGACCCGGATTTCCCTTTGCTGCCCCGTCTATATTAAGTTTGATCCATCCTTGGGGAGGAGCATTCCACATTACCGGCTGAATATGAGGGGCTTTAGGCGGCTGAATTGGTTTTTGGATGGAGCGACTATAGGAGCTGAAGGCAGCAGTTGCAGGCTTTTTAAGAGAGAGCTTTCTGCTTATATCCAAAAGGATAGCATGGACTCGAGCAAGGAAACATTCCAGGTTGGGTTGAGATGACTGAAATTTGGCTCTCTTTCTTGAATTCCAGATTTCCCACACAAGAGAAAAGTCTAAATTAGTGCAAGGAGCCTTCTCTGATTTGGATGTAGGGAGCAAACGTCGCCAACTCTTAAGACCGAAAGAGAGATTGCCATCAGGTGGTCTAGGTAAACTAAACCATTGAGAATAAACAGCCCATACCTGAGTCGAGAACGAGCAACGATAGAATAAATGAGTTTCAGATTCCTTTCTTCTTGTTGGCATATATAGCATCTGGAGGGGAGACGAATTCCACGAGATTTGGCAAGACAATCCGTAGGGGTTCGACCATTAAGGGCACGCCAAGTAAAGGTACTGATTTGGGGGGGGAAGAGCTGGATCCCAAACCCATTTGTACCAGCTGGTTCTAGGATGCGAGGATCGAATAACTTCCCAGCCATCTTTCACTGTTAGAACTCCAGCAGCATTTTTCATCCAGTGGAAACTATCGGTAGTGGGAGGATTAGGGAGATGGATGTTTCTGGTTTGAGACAACTCTCGCTTAACCTTAACACTATCAAGCAAGAAAATTGTCAGGAATTTTCTTTGGATGGGCATTTTCTGCTTCAGAAATCAACATTGAAACTTTAGTTGTCTCATCTGAAACGAAGCTTGGAAAAGAGGTACTAAGCGGTTGATCCTTCAACCAGATATCATTCCATAGAGAGATTTTTGTGCCATCTCCAACCTGCCATTTGATGTTGGATCGAAGAATGGAGCCTTCTTTCTGAATTCTTTTCCAAATACACGAACCAGATTTGGCTGTGTTGGAGTGCCAAACCGGATTGGATTTCAGATATCTTTGGTTCATGTAGCTGGCCCATGGAGAGTCCCCCTCTCCTTTTAGGGCATTGCTTTCCATGAGAGTTTGAGGAGGCACGCCATGTGAATATCTTGCAATTGTCGAATGCCTAAGCCTCCTTCGGCTTTTGGTCGACATACCATTTCCCATGCCACAACACCTGAGTGTCTTGTAGAGCTGGAATTCCAGAGGAAAGATCTCATAAGCTGTTCAAGCATTTTGATAGTGCTGGAAGGAAGAGGAAGAGTCATTGCCACATAGGTAGGGATACTACTCAAAACATGTTTGAGTTGGATGACTCTCCCGGCAAATGAGAGCAACTTAGATTTCCAACCCGCTAGTCTTTTGTTGAAGGCTTCAACAAGGTAACTAAAATGATCTTTCTTTGGTTGTCCCTGAAAAAGAGGGACCCCAAGACACTTTTTGGGGAATGAAGCAAGCGGAAAATCAAAGAGATCTTTGATTCCTTCGATCTATAGGAACATGGCCAAAAAGAAGATTGCATTTCAGATTGTTGAGGGCCCCGTTCCAATAAGGCCTGCGGAATTGGAGTCTCTGGAAAGGAGATTTTCTTGAGCGCTCTAGCTCCTTTGAGAGTGGCCTTAGCGAAAATGAGGAGATCGTCCGCAAAGAGAAGATGACACGGGGGAGAAGCTTGTCTGCTGTAATAGTTTGGTGAACATTGCTTATAGGTTAGCAGCTTCTGTATATTCCGATTTAGGACCTCCTCAGCCATAATGAATAAGAAAGGAGAAATGGGATCTCCTTGTCTTAGTCCACGACTAAGGACTCGTTAGGGCCTTATATACATAAGGGGCTAAAAAATCCTTGCGGCCTGGTAGAGCATTTAGTTTTTTCATTTGATACTTGATACACAGTCCATGATGAGATTGACCCATGCTTCGCAGAAACCAAACTTAAGTAGCACAGCCTTTAAGAAATCCCATCGAATCTTGTCAAATGCCTTTGAAAAATCAGTCTTTAGGCAAACTCAAAAGCACCTCCTCTTGATTTTCACTTCATTCTAAGAGCGAGCTCATGGGCGAGGGCGACATTGTCATTCATCGATCTTCCTCCCATAAATCCTGTTTGATTTGGAAGAATGAGCTTAGGGATTCAGGGGTGGATCGGACATTCGAAGTGTTTCCAAGAGGAAGAGGTTTGATTTGTATCGAATGTCCCCTATATCTGTTGATAATGAGGTTTGAAGACCTCGCAGGGTGTCTCCTATGCCGCTGCTTCCTTCAAGGTCGAACATGGAAACATCTCTTGAAAGCAGGGGGGCTGCGGTAGGGCGAATCAACGCTTTCGAGGTACGGAGATGGGCATCTGCAAATGTGTGAAGCGGGTCGGTTTGATTCCTATTCATTGGTTTCAAATGTTGAACGGCAGATCGGTCTGAGGTACTAATTGGGTAGTCTCCTTCTCTTCTTCTATCCGAATGATAATTCCTAATTGATTCGTCGAACGACTAACGACTACTACTTTTTTTAGGAGAGGGACTGAAGGATAGGTCTCAGCTGCTGCAAATGCGGATTCCTTTATCTGCTGCAGGTGTCCAGGCGAATCATCAACTGCAGACCGCCCAAAGGCAAATATTTCATATTCGGGTCGGTTCGCCCGATTAGGTCTCGATCTCCCGGAATTCAATCATGACGAATGAGAAATATCAACGAATAGTAGGAACCTAGCAGCGGAAGGGGGTTACAGGGGAAGGTAGGAGCAGGAGAGCTATTCCCTTCGTTCTCTCATCTGCTCTTCTCCCTCATTTCGTCCTTCCATCCAGATTAGGGAATCGAGCTCAATCAATCGTTCCGGTTATTTACTTCTATCTCCGAACCAACTAGGAGAGGCCGGACATTGACCTCGGGTATTTGGACCTGAAGGCAGTCCTATCAGGGGCTCTCAGGAGGGTCAGATATCGCTTGGCCTGATAACCCGACGCGCCATCCCTCGCGGGTCCTTGTGACCCTGCGACTAGGAGAGTTGGGGAGAAATCCGGTGCAAACTGGCTCCATGGCGGAAGACTTTTTGAAGGTCTTCAGACACCCGGTCCCCTTTAAGGATTTGGAGTGTCTCCCAGCGGTTTGACCAAGAATCTTGCGACTATGGATATCATCGCCGTAGGGCCTCTACTGAAGTAGATAGAAAGACTACTTTAGTAGGGTTTGACAGACCTGGTTGCGGATCTCCATTACCTCCTTTAGAGGTGAAAATCTCGAAGAGGAGGCCTGATAATGGAGTTCGTTGGTCGACGGTATACCCCCAAGGGGGGGCTTTACGCCTCCGAGGGACCCCAAGGATCAGGGTTGCCCAAGATCAATGGTGAAGATAGGGACCGTCGGAACTTGCCTCCATAGTGTTCTCTGTTTTCTCTCGCCACCGCTCTGCGGTAGTTTGAGATTTATGATTCCTTCGGGGGGGCTTCCCTCCTCTGGGGGTTGGCTGTCTTATCAATAATAAGGGTGGGCAGTCAATAATCTTTGGTTGAATCATAAATTCTTTAATGAAATGAGCTCGCTGGGCCCCGGTTGAGCTGACAACTCGGCCGCGGTAGCCACCAAACCATGACGTATTTTAGCGCACCTGAACCCGACGCGCCATCCCTTGCCGACTGTATAGTCGTGCAACTAGGAGAGTTGGGACTAAATTAGCGTTATTTTATAGTGCTACTTTAGTCTCATGGCGGGGGACCTTTTGAAAGTTCCCAGACATTCCGTGGCGGCTTATGCTACCGCGGATGTCTTTGGCGGTGACTCCAGCGACCTCGCGATCAGTGGATACCTATTTGCCAAAAAGGTTGTGTAAATGGATATCGAGTATTCGCTACCCAATTACACTTACCAGGTCAGGGATACCCTGCTTTGTCTCTTTGCATTATAACAAAGTACAATAGCGCGGAGATGAGTAGGGTAGATCAGTTAATGATCAGGTTAGATTTTCTTAGTCTGACCTTCTTTTGGCTTGCCACTCTTCCTTGTAAAGGGAGGATTTGGTTACCGATATGAGAATCCTTACTAAGTAGGGTAAGTTTGAGAGGTTTATACCAATTGGGCTTACCTTCAAGATTGAATATTCATTTTCTCTGGTACTGTTAATTGTTAAAGGGTCCGCATCCCTTTAACATTAAAACAGTACCACCTACACTGAGAATCTGACTCTGTATAGGGTCGGTATGGTAGAAGATGAAGGAGGATAAGGGTGTCTCTTACTATTGGTACTATGTAAACCAATGGTTGCTAAGACCGTACCACGATTGGTGTGTCGGCAGTTGCCGGCTCGCTGGTAGTGGTCATTCAATTAAAAGGGGCCTTAGTCCCAAAATAAATGGTTTTAGTAACCGTCACATAGTTATCACCTATTATAGAGTGCGACATTATGGTGGTTGTTGATTTTGTTGACGATTACCTAGTTCCTTAAGGTCCCCAAGAGTTTCGGTTATTACCTCGCATGATAATTTGACTATTTTCAGTGTTGACACGGAGATCAACCTTTTTGGGTTTATCCCATCACTGGGTAACCCCTTGGGTACTATTCCTCTTGACCTTTAGTCACATTACTATGTAGTGTGGATGGCTGCGGAACGGGTTTACCCGGCTGTCGCTGTGAGGCCTATGCTACTGCCGATGACCTTATCGTCACTGGTAGTAGTAGGGTGGCTTCCAGGACCACTTTGAGTTGGTAGACTGGGGAGTGACACATTGTCATGTTCCTTTGTTCCTATCACCTTAGGTGGTCGGGTTTAAAAGGGGTCTTCTGTGTGCGGCTTTGTCCGTATCCGGAGGATAGTCATTATGACTTTAGGACTTAACCTTCTTTTAGTAGGTACCTTGTGACGATTGAAAGGGTACTTACATGAGGGAGATTAATGTCGAACTCTTTGAAACCATCACACTGTTTTGTGTATTGGAGAAACCTAATTGTGGATCTTCACTCCCTTCGGAGTTGGGACCGGGGTTTTCTCTGGTTTCGTTCCCAAGGGTCTGATAGTGAAGTTCCTCAAGTGATGATTATCCTAGGAATAGTTTCCGTCGGAGAGTCTCATCGTCGAGGGGGAATTAGAGATACTTAACGCACTTTGATCCATGTGGTTGAGGTGTGTTTCTTCTATAGTACCACACAATTGCTGTAAAAGCTTGACGTACAGCTCCAAGAACCTTTAGAGGGTCCTATCGCCAATAGACATCCTAATGCGTCGTAACCAAGTTGCGAGCTTTATGGAGTGTCTCTGACATGGGACTTATCGGAGGCTGATTCATCGACCAATAAGACCGGTCGGTAAGTCAGTAGCTTTCTATAGCTGGATCGTCGGGAGGTATCACGTGTCGTGATGTCCTGCTGGCTTCCGTGGAGTTGACAACTCCCCTCCGGTATAGCCGCTAAACCATAAGTCTTTTAGAAGACGCTTATAGACGTTCAACCCAGCCCTATTGTCGATCAGCAAGCACCACTTTGTGGATCTCAAATCCATCCTTATAAACCGTGATGTATAGGGGCTCCACATGTGGAATTTTGATTCCAGATGGAAATGTGTAAATGTTATTGGTTGCGGCGCTGTTACTAACCCTATGATTGCTTGCAGGTAATCAGGCGGGGTGCTTGACGAGACATGGGTATTTTGCAGGACTTTAGAAAATGCATCTCTATGAAGCGGCGAGGTTTGTAATAGATCGAATATCGAGATCTGGGCTGGAATCCTCTTCAAATGTTGAGCCACATCATATGACTCGGCTACTTCGGCTCGTCTTGCAGGCGGAGGAATCTCTGGCGCAACGGCGACGGGCCCTCTAAGCTGCGCGGGTTGATAAATGCGCCCAGAACGGGTCACATCATTGATAGAGGGGTTAGAGCGAGGCTCTGCTGCTAATTGCGCAGCCGTCAGGTCTTTGGGCCGCGTGAGGGTCATCACAGGCCGTGGACTCTTCAGGGTGATGGCTGCGACTACTCGAGTCTCCATAGCAGGACCCGTCGATGGCTCATCATTGGTCCCATTGCCTTTGATTTTAGCTGAACCTCTTCTCTTCGGGGCACTACAATGGCTGGGTTGGGCACAATCCATTGAGACGGATCTTCGGAAGAGGGCACGCTATCGATAACATATTCTGTGGGCAGGCGGACGACTTCAAACATCGTCTGATGGATAGATGGAGCTGGAAAATCCGATACTTATGTGGCATGTAACAGGGGATGATTCGGGAGTGGATCCTTAAAGACTCCCATTCTCTCATTGGGATTCGCAGCATTCCCCGCTGCAGGGGCGGCTTCTTCCTCTATAGCTATTTTTCCTTCATCTATAAGATCTTGAATTTTCTTTTTCAAATTCCGACACGTGGTGTGCCCCCCATTTTGATGGAATTGACAATATACATTCAGGTTCCACCTTGGAGGAAGAGGGTCTGGCAAAGTTAGGAAGAAGTTGAACTGACGCCTTGCTTGAGCAACCAACATGGGGAGAATCAGGCTCAATGGGAGGCTTAGAGGCGTCAACTGTCTGGTTGGCCTCTGATCGCTGCTGCTCCCATTGTTGTTCCCATAACTATAGGAAGTCCTTCTTTATGCTGTTGCTGAGGCTGCTGTTGCTGCACAGCACAGGCGATGGAGATTGAGATGAAACCGTCCGTCGAGGGGCCGGGGAAATAGCGCTAATTTCATGGCAGGTTTGATTCCCACGGTTCCCGTGCCTGTGGTTTTTCTTGTTTCTGTTCCACTCTTCATCGGATTGGGCGGAGGGAGAGGAAGGCGCTTCGGCCAGGAGAGGAATAGCAGCTTCTTTGCTTGCAGGGAACCCCCCACTTTCATTAAATATTCAATGATCTTTCCCCTCTTAATTAAAGACTCGAAGTCCCAATATTCTCCCATCAAGATGTTACTGGCCAACGGGTTGTTCGTCGTCTTGAGGATCATGTCGATCTGGTCACTTTCTATCACTGGTTGGAGGCTGTGGCCCTGAATCTCCCCACATAAGTGGGAAACGACTCAAAAAGCTTTTGATGCATAATCTCAAACTCGTGGCGGGGCGACATCGATATTGTAACAAAATTGCTTGATGAACAGATCGGCCATCCTATTATTCCCTCTATGCCTAAGCCTACCTACAGAGCTGACCGAAGGGACTAAACAGATTCTATTCTTAATCAATCGGTCGCTCCGCTCCCTTACACTTCCTGCTTACCGGTCCTTACCAAACTCCCTACCAATGGTTTTGATTAGACGGCCCCATATCTCTTTCTGCGGATTTCCTACCTGCTTGTGGAAGTGGGCGGGCGACCTTTTAGTTGCTCAAACTCTTTCTTCTCAACTGTGTTCTTTTACACAGAATAACTACCCACTGGATAGAAAAGCACTCACTGATATCTAACCCCCCTTTCCTAAGGGGAAGGTAGACGCGAGTATGCGACAGGAGTCCCTCTCCACCTAAAAAGGTATCCAATAAGTTCTTCCAGAACCCGCAGGAGAGTAGGATACATTAGACTCGGGCAGGCGAAATCCATTCGGTCAAGCAAGATAGGACTCGCGTCCACTCTGAACCTATGGGTCTCACCGGCCCGAGCCTAAGACTCCCTTACCGAGAGAGAGAGAGTGACTTTCTAAACTCTCCCACGCCCCTCATAGCGCTCCGCGACTAGGGCACAGTCTATCTCTAGACTGACCCCTAGCTTACACGTAATCCATACAGTCCCTGCACTGCCAATCTCTGAGGCAGACAGACTACAGGTATCAGTCGTTTCATAAAGATAAGTACTCGTTGAGATTGAATCTCAACCGCCGCGGTGGAGTCGCGCAGAAGAGTACGCGCGCTATTGCGTTTTTCAGCGCTTCTTTGAAGCCGTAGCGCGCTAGCCCTTCTTTTGAAGCAGCAAGCGGAGGAGCAAGCGGAGGCCCCCTTGGAAGGGGGCCGCAGCGCGTCAGGTTGTTGCCGTAGCGCGCTAGCGCGCGGGACTTTTGAAGCAGGGCATTCGTCTAGTAAAGGTGAAACGTCTTTAGTGTTGTTAATACCTCTCTTCCTTCTCCCTTCCGTTAAGGGTAAAAGAATAACGATATAAGCTGCTATTAGGCCCGGTTAGGTACTTCGTTCCTAGCTTTCCTAGACGCTTGTGCCAAACACTGAAGTCTTCTTTAGAGGTGGAAGGATGAGGAACGGATGTAGAAGCTGCATTGCCCAAAACGTCTACCAGTATCTAATAAGTCAATTCCTTCTCGTTCAGTACCGAGCCAATTGCCATACCGGTCTTTAGATCCTGAAAGAAAGAATTCCGAAGGAAAGACCATAGTCAAATTGAGATTTTAAGAAATGGCTAAAAGAAGGTTTTTATCTAACCCAGGCACATGGAAAACATTGGAAAGAGAACCAGAAGGAAGTGAGACTGTTCCTGTTCCTTGAATAGGAAAAGTTTCACCATTAGCAAGGGCAATTGAAACATTACCGACATCGTTTGAAAGATAAGAGAAGTCGTCAGTTGACCCGGCCATGTGGTTCGAAGCTCCCGAGTCAACAACCTAAGGGAGGTTCTGACTTTACTTAGGTGTGAAGATACCTGCGGCATTGGCAGAGTGGGTCTCTTGAGAAGAAGAGACATCGGATCGTCGATCTTTTGCTAAGGTAGAATTGAGCGAATTCTTCGAGAATCTCGTTCGGCACTTTTGAGAAAGTAGACGATGCTTGCTTCTTATCAGAAACCTCAGGTGGAATAGTTGGCTTTTCTACAGCTGCGTATGCGGGCTTAAGTCACTTTGCCTTTCCGGGAAGATCATCTGGTTTGCCGTGAAGTTCCCAACATCGATCCACGGTATGATTTGGCTTCCCACAATGAGAGCAAACGGGCCGGTTTAAGCCCCCATTCCTTCCTCTTCCACTCTGAGTTGTATGATTGGTAAAGGATCAATGGCCTCTAGCCAAAAGGGTGGAGGCTTCAATGTTGTGATGCATGGGGTTCTTCATCGCAAGCTGTCTTGCTTCCTCATTGAGTAGAACTGGAAGGACGTTGTCTCTTCTTCTCGACGTTCTCATTTGCAAGGATCTGGACTTTGATCAGCTCGTATTCCGGCTTCAGTCCAGCCAAAAGATGGATGACTTTGTCTTGTTCCATTTGAGTGGCAAGCGTGTCATGTGCGCCACATGTGCATAGTGGAAGTGGTTGGTATGATTCAAGCTCGGCCCAATACGACATCTGTTGATTATAGAAGGCATTTATGCTCGACGTCTCCCTGTCTGGCTGAGGATATCTACTGCTTGATTTGATAGATCCTAGAGGCAAAGCCGCGGGAATACAATCGATTGACATGTTCCCAAATGAAACGTGCAGACTTAATCCAAAATAGGCTGGCGTTAACGTCAGACTCCATGGAATTTCACAGCCAAGAGCTAACAAGATCGTTGTTAGCTTTCCAATCACCGTGTATTGGATCTGTTTGAGCGCGTTCCAAAAACAAAGTATTCGCCGACTTTCTTCTTTCCTCAAAGGAACAACTGAACTGCCTGAGACCATTGCAGAAAATTGTTTCCATTTAAGCGATGAGGAACAATTTGCAGGCCTGGGTTGTCATTTGGCGAGAAACCGAACACTGAATTTGCGGTGATTAGAGAGGGATTTTGAGTGAAACATGATGTTTGTGAAGTACCCTCTGCTGCCATGAGATGTAATGGAGCAAAACACTAGAACTACCAAGAACGAACAGAAAAAAAACAGCAAGTCTTTATGCTGTTAATAGAACAAACAACAGGTGTGCATGCTGCTAGCAGAACAAACAAGACGAAAAAGGAGTCTAAGAACAAAGGAACACACAGCACCAAGAGCAAGCAAAGAAGAGGAAAGCAAAAGAGGGTGCTGTTAACGAGCGGAAAGCAGTCAAAACGTGATTGTTTGCTGCTGTTAATGAGAGGAAAACAGTCAAAACGTGACTGTTAGGTGCTGCTAATCGAGAAGAAAACAGTCAATATAACAGCGACGTGTATATGCTGTTAACCAAGAAAAAAAAGGGCAAAGTGCGGATTTGCAAGCAGAAAAAAAAGGAAAAGAGTTCAGTGTGGAATGCAGATAGAAAGTACGGGAAAAGCACGCAGGACTGCTGATAACAATAAAAAGAGGCAGAGCAGAACTGAAGTAAAAACAGTTGTGGCGTCCCAACCGCCCAGAAGTCGATTTTTTAGATTCAAAACAAGGAAATAATGTCAAATAGAGAGCCGGAGGTATATGAACAAAAAACGACCCGAGTAAAGAGTAACAGATCGAGATTTGGAGGAAGGGCATCAAAAAAAAAAGTAATGTAAGAGGAGAAAAAAAAGAAAACTGCAAGGCGGATCTTACGTGTGATGCATATGCTCCACGATCCACACGCCAGTGCTAGGGTTTCTCAGAGCTAAGGAAAGGATCTATTGCTCTGATACCATGTAAAAAACGTCGGAATGAAGAAAGAATCCTATTCCATTCAAAAGCAAAAAGAGTAGCGTCACACTTAAGCTAAATACAATACAATTGGGCAAAAAGACAACTGTGCCCTTACAACCAACAAATAATGTGAAAAATCAAATGACTAATAGGCTTCAGTCTAATCCTACTACACTGCATAAAGCATAAAATCTATCACTTCATCCTAAACACTTATTTATTCTAACACTCCCCCTCAAGCTGGAGAATGAAGATCCAGGGCTCCCAGCTTGTCAACAAGATACTCAAAGCGAACTCTTCCAACTCCTTTTGTAAATATATCGGCAATTTGATCCTTGCTTTCGTAGCTAATGTCTTGCCCCTTCCGGGGGGTGTGATGATTTTCCCAGAAAGAACCTTGTCCCTTACAAAGTGACAATAAACTTCAATATGTTTGGTTCACTCATGGAAAACCAGATTTGCAGCAATAATGCCAGGCACTTTGATTATCACAAAGCATAGTCAAGGGCCTTGATAAGCTTCTATCTCACTCATAAGGAGTTTCATCCGACGTTAGTTCACATGCAGCAGTTGCCCTCGTTTTTATGCTCAGTATTCTACTTCTGCACTTGATCTGGATACAACTGACAGCTTCTTGCTTTTCCACGAGATCCAATTTGCTCCCATAAAGACACAGTACCCATAGACTTCCTGTCGTCAAGTGATCCAGCCCAGTCTGCATCAGTGTAGGCTGTAATATTCAAATACCTTTTGCATGAATCCAGCGAAGTGTGCTTTTGGAGTCACTGCAGGGAAGTTTCTCGGGTGAATTCTTCGTCGAGTTGGCATTAGTGTTGATCCTCAGAAGACCAAGGCCATCCGTCGATATGCCTTCTCCCAAGAATCTGAGAGAACTACAAAGTTTTATTGGACGTCTCTCGTACATCCGACGATTTCTACCCCAGTTAGCAGAGAAGCTGTTGCCACTCTTCCAACTGACGAAGAAGAGTCAGAGGTTCCAATGGACTGCCGAGGCGCAATCAGCCTTTGACTTGGTTAAGAAGGACCTACTTGAACCTCGGGTACTCATGCCTCCACAGCAAGGAAAGCCCGTCGATATTGTATATGTCGACGATGGAGAGATCGCTAGGTGCGTTACTTGCTCAAGAAGACGAATCAGGCCGTCAGAGGCCAGTCTACTATCTCAGCCGCATATTGAAAGGGCCTGAGTTGAACTACTCTCGTGCTGAAAAGACGTCGCCTAGCCCTACCCTAGTCTTTGCTGCTCAAAGATTACGGCATTATCTTTGAGCTCATTCTGTTCGACTTATGACTAAAGCTAGCCCGGTCAGATATCTATTATCCCCCTATCAGGACGTGCAGCCAAGTGGTGACTTCGCTTGTCCGAATTCGATATTGTCTGCACTCCTCCCAAAGCTATTAAAGGTCAAGCTATCGCTGATTTCTTGGCCTCCTTTCCGGTTGACGACGGTACCTCCCTTGAAAACGCCGGCAGAAATAATGCAGATAGAAGCTTCATGGGCCAACTATTTCGACGGGGCAGCTACGACGTGTTGGTGGTGGTGCTGGAGTCGTCTTCGTAACTCCTGAACAAGATGTTATCCCGCATGCTTTCAAATTGGACTATCCTTGTACCAACAATGTTGCAGAATACGAAGCACTCATTATAGGGTGAACTTTAGCCCTTGACATGGGTGTCAGAGTGATTGAGGTTTGTGGAGATGCTCAGTTGATAGTGAATCAAGTGACTGGCAGCTTTGCTGTCAAGAAACCTCACGTCATTTCCTTATCATGCAAGAGTTCAGAACGTCGTTACGGCGATTTGACGATTTCACAATTCGTCATATTCCTCGAACATCAAACTTTTTTCTTTTTTCTTAAGGAACATAAGCAATTGACCCAAAGATTCTAAAATGACTGACCTCTGGTTTTCTTCCACGGAGACGCAAAAATTGCGTCGGAGTGCCTTTTCTTCACCGCTTTCGTTGGACTTCTATTGAGAAGGTAAACAGCTGTAGCGACTGCTTCTGCCCAGAACATGTTTGGAAGCCCTTTTCCTTTTAACATACTTTTTGCCATTTCAACGATGGTCCTATTCTTGCGCTCTGCTACACCATTTTGTTGAGGGGTGTAGCTAGCTGTTATATGACGCTTAATTCCATTCATCTTCCAAGAAATTCAAAAAATGAATTCGATGTGAACTCACCCAGTTCGAAGGACCTTCAAATTATGACCACTCTGTTTTTCTACATAAGCTTTGAATTGAAGAAAAACAGGAAATCGTCATCTTTCTTTTTTTTAAGAAAATATACCCCTAGTTAAATCATCAACAAAGATGAGAACGACTTTTGTTGAGAGACAACGTTTGCATTGGACCACATATGTCGGCATGCACTAGCTCGAGTGGTTGACTTGCTCTCCATGATCTAGCCTTCAAAGAATTCCGATGATGTTTGCCAAACACACAACTTTCACAAATTCGATTGTCATAATCATATAAAGGCAAACCAGAAACCGAAGTCAAAATTTCAATCCGGGGGTTGATCTGCGCGGGATTGCTAGTCCCGCACAGACCTTGCACTGCAGACCCCTCTCTTTCTATATCGATTTGACTGCAGGCATGAGTGCTCAGGTACGCCTAGAGTCTGATTTCCTAGCAGTCTTTTTAAGTTGTCTTAGCAGGACAACCGAAAAAAGAATAAATACAGTCCCGAAGAGCTGAACGGCCGTCCAACTCCCCCAAACACAAGGGAGCGGGCACTGCTCTCAGCCTGTCGTAACAACGAAACAAAACTCCATACCGGAAGATCATTACCTTCTTCCTAGAACGGAGTATAGACATTGGTACAACAGGAGGTTTTGCAAATCCTCGAGCGACACATCGTAATTTACGCTAACCTCAGCGTACCATCGGAGAGACACAGATTAACCCATGGTTGAAGAATTAGGCGATCAAGAAAGTCCTCCCCCTGAACTGGATAAAATGTCCGAAGACCCTCTATTTCCTTTTCATTAAAGTCTCCGGGTTTCACCCTATCAAGAATGAAGGCCCGTGCGACACCCGGCGTTAACACTCCCAAATCTTGACTTACTAATACCTATCATACAACTCAGGTAACGGGAATACGCCTGACGGCGAAAGCATACAAAGATAGTGACGCTTCCATCGCTTAGATGACGGGCGATAGGGCGCACCACAGATACGATAAGAAGCACCCCTCAATCGATAGGTCAAAGACAGAGACATAGTACCAGTTACATCTCTAATCTTTGAGAAAATCGGGGTTGCAACAGAGTCAACCAAAGGCCGGAGCATCTTAGCAGACACAGGAGAGAAAAGGGCCCCTTTCACTTCGTCGCTCCAAAAGATTTTGGCAAACTCAAACCTGTATTTGAAATGAGAGACTTTTCTTTAGATATAGTTATAGTACACTCAAACCGACATATCTTGGTAAGCGGCCGCCACCTTATCGTCGGCGATCACCGTCTAGACGAATGGCATAGTCGCAAAACTTCGTCGTGCCATACACCCTCTCAGCAGCTATCCACACAAGCATATGATGTGTAAGTGTGAATAGAGGCCAAGAACTCAAAAATCCGAGGGCCTTCGTGAACGTCACAACCGGTGACCTATAGCCTTTCTTATCTAAACTATATGGTAATTGAAAGACTAAATAACACTGTATGAACGTCCAGGAAGTCGCAAAGGGATTTCCGAACAACCCTGCAATCATACAGGACGTCAGGATAACAGGTAAGGAATCGGTAGCAGCCGTCGAGATCAAAATAGAATCATTTTCTCTTTCCTCTCAAGTACTGCAACGGTTGGGTCTGGTTATAGGTACCATCCATTCTTAACCGTCGCCAAAACCGTCATGGCCCAATCATGTATAGGCCGTACCGACGGCCTGATACAGGGGTGAGCCAATAGCGAATAACCGTCATCTTCCCTGCTCCCTCGACCGTCAACTCCCATCCAGCCAAGCTGAGGCTGCCAGCGCATTGTATCTAACCACACTGTGGCAAATCGATACAACAAGTAGCTAAACAGCGAGCATCCAACATCTCCGGCCGAACGGTTAGGCAACACTACGGCGCCTGGGTAAACATCCCGTTTACCAAACAAGACGTCGAGAGTGTCACTTAACCATTCCCCTCCTGCAGCCAAAGTGATAGCGGCTGTAGCATCCACCGGTAATGTGTGGAAGAGGGCTTTCTATGTGGATAGAGGCAACACCTTTTGCATCTTTTAAAGGTAGCATTATAGGTGTTGGGTCCTGAGGACCAGGATGGCCGAAGATCAAAACCTAAATGTGCCAGGGGTTGATCATCGAAGCCAGGGCAATAACGATGAAGGAATTTGAGCGCTGATGTAGCTAATTTCTCAGCCACCTTCTACCGTCGATTCATTAGGGTCGTCACCTTCTACCCATATAGTGGAAGTATCCACCGTTTTCTTTGCTTTGCTTTGTCTATTAAGTAAGTAAGCCTCACAGCTATGGGACTTCCTAAAGAAAACAGCAATCGCAGTTTATCAACCACTCACAAGACCACCGAGATCTTCGACTTAGCTCCCAAAGGTCATCCACCCGGCCCTTCTGACGAGGGGGCGGAAGATAACGAAAGGGAGACAAAGTCCTAACTAAATCATAACACTATAACCTAAACCGTCTACCCATTCCATCCATCATATCAGTCGAGTCGATCCGATTCGTTCTTATCTATAGATAACGCAAGAGAGAACTTATGACCTCGCGGATGGAGAGGGATTCGAACCCCCGGTATTCCTATCAATACTTCGGTTTTCAAGACCGACTCTTTCAACCGCTCAGACATCCATCCCTTCGCGCTTCGCCCGCCCTATCTATCCGCGCGCTGGCAGGTAGGGGCTTATCTATGTGATTCGCTACGCTTGCTTGCGCCTATCGGCCTCCTTCCTGCCGTTCCGCGACACTTTTCCGGTAGTACGAATCGCTACGCTTCGCTTGTTTCTATATGATAATATGCACCGTCGGTTGCTGCGCTCCCTGCGGGTAATAGCAAGAGAGTGAAGAACGAACGATCCTCCAAACAAAAAGAGTGATTGAGTCCGACTCAGGCGAGTGAGTGAAAGGCGTGGCAAGAGAGCGAGTTCGACTCGCGAACGATCAGCAAGTGAAGGACCGATCCTTTAGCGCCAGTACAGTTGCGAGACTGGTACTTGGCGGCTCACGAGCAACATATAGACTAAGGTTGCCCATCACTCCCTCGCTCCTTTTTGAAGGCCCACCGCTCTCGTTCCTCTCCCGGTGGTCGAGTGACTTCGTTCCTCCATAAGAACACTGAACGCCCAGCTTCGCAGAGCAGCTCTCTCCCCAGCCCACAGCATAGTGTGGAATCTGGATCTACTGTGTGTTCTGACTCTATTGGATCAAGTCAGATACTGACGCCTTCTACTACTACTATGGAGAGACTAAGCTCTATTTCAGAGATTGGACTCTCTTACTGTGATTAGTCTGGGCTGTTCCCGAGCCCGCCAAAAAACGTGAGCTGATGAATAAGTCCCGCGCGTCTCACGCGCCTTACTGATCGGGGCTTTTCATCCTCCGCTTCTTTCCGAGAGCGATAATAACCGGCTTTTTGGCCGTAGATTGCGGGGATCGAGATCGAGCAAGGAGACTTTGGAGAATTTCCTTCGGGTAAGCAAGTACTTTTTGTATTAGCGGTAGATCAGAGAAAACCTTCTTTTCCGTACGTCAGTTCCGGTAGTCGAGGGAGGTAGGTTCAGTACTTAGCTGGAGAAATGTCGAAAGAATTTCTCGTAAGTATATAGTCGTTTGAATCCTCTTTTGAAGTTCGGGGTTCATACTAGCCATTCCTGAACTCTGTCCACCTTAAGAAAGAGAATTTGCTTAGGCTTACACTAACGAAGGTTTAAGACTAGGCAAATATGGCCTTACAGCAAGCCTCACTCGAGACGCAAGCCAGACTAAAAAAGCCCTTAAAACCGCCTCAACGCCTTAAAGAAAGCCATAGAAAGCATATGGGTTATGACCCTTATGGCTTATGGCAGCCAGTAGCGCCTTATGGCTGCTTAAGGGTCTTCTCCATAATCCACTTAAGGAATTCTTTTCTCTTCCTTCCTTATGGCGAAGCTGAGGAAGCATATACCATAGGTTCTGTGTAGGCCCCGCATAATTCCATCCCCGGCACCCTACGTGCCTAAGATACACTATTGCTCCGTAAGACTACGCTTGCGTGAGGATTCCGCTACTGAAAATGTGGTTAGTGCCCATGCATGCCTTCGCTCCACTAGCCTTAACTGACCTAGCGGACTAGCGTCGGCGTACTTCGTTCTGTCTTTAAATCTTTCATTCGTCGGGCGGAGGCAAGCAACAAAGGGTATAAAATAAAAGCAGCTAGGCAAGCAAGAGATGTGAGGCTTCGCCGATTGAGAACACCAATGTCATAAAAACTCTAATAGAAAGAAAGTAGAAATCATTGAGTTGTGTTTCCCTCGTTGGGAGCGAACAGAGTCATAGCTCACCACCGTAGTCCTAAAACGAAGGGGGTGAGCATAAGACGGAGTGAGTGAGCAACCCAATGTCAAGAACCAGAGCGAAGGGCTTCCCGGTGAGGAGAAGCCCGAGCGGGAGTTCTTTCTGGCTTCGCCGACTGAGAACATAGCCCCCCCGGCGACTGAGGGGGCGCAAGGTATAGGAGGATTAGGGGTTCAAAAGAGAATCCCTTCTTAGAGCTTTTCAGTGAAGCGAGGAAGTACTGTGAACACTCACTCCCTCTGTTTCTGAAGTCGTAATTATGTATGACTCGAATTGGTAAAGTGAAGGCATAGCTCGAAGTCAAGGGAAGGGCTCCCCCCGACCAAGATGGGCTTCGGGGGGGGAGCCCGAGTGCAGACTTCTTTACAGTTGATGAGGCAGGGAGGACTCCGGGGTTCAAAAGAAAATCCCTTATAGACTTGCTAAGTGAACGAGGGGGTACTGTGAACACTCACTCCCTCTGTTTTTTAGTTCGTAATGTTGACGTTGACTCGATTTGTGAATTGATGGCGTTAGCTCTTCCTTTCAAGTAAAGGAGGGAATCTAGTTCCGCAATTCCTCATCGAATTCGGAATTGAGTAAGGGCGGACCATTCCCGCAAGGGCAGGAAAGGGGAAGGAGCCTGTCGCAGTACCAGTACCAACCCCAGTCCCTCTGAAAGGCGGTCTCTTCTCTCAGATCCCTATGTTCCAGCCACCTACTTCCTCTGAAGGGAGTACTGTGATAGAAGGAATCCAAATAGTCACTGGAACCAGCAGAACCTCTGTCCCATCCAAGAGAATCAAAAGAGAAGACTTCATCAACATTGCCCATGGATGCGGATGGATTAGCGATGATAATTCCAGCAGTTCTGAAGGTGAAGAAGAAGAGATAACTCATGACATCAGAGCTGTCATCAATGGAAGAAGGCCCCCAATAGATCTGGCCTACGAAGATAAGCTTCCCTATGCTTTGACGGAAGATCTATCTATCCTTGGTCGTTAGACGGTATGAACAAGCAGCAGATTCAGAAAGTCTTATCTCTTATGATAGCAGCTGCAAATGCCTATACTGCCCGACGGTTACTCAGCTCACCAAGCTTTTGAAGCTATCACTGGGGGATTCATTGGATCCCCACCCCAAAGAAATGCATGGTGGGCAGCCATACCAGATCCAACAAAGGAAGCCTTAAAGAACTCGTTTGCCCAGAATCCTGATGGCACACCGGCACTAGAAAATCGAGGGCAAATAATCTACACATGCATCACCCTGCTGTTATCTACCATCTATAAGCATTTCTGCGGACCCTTCGAAAATACCAAATGGCAACATCGAGAAGCTCTCCTCAACCTCCGGATTTCGACTTTGCGAGACTATTCATGGTACAAGCAGAACTTCCGGATTTCTTTCCTAGATGACTTCAACTCAGCCATCTTGAAGGACAAGCTCATAGCTGGACTTCCAAAGGGTTTTGCTGATCTTGTCCGAGCGGGAACATGAATCTAGCCGAAGCAACGTATGGAGAAGTCCTTTCCCATATAGAAAAAATGATTGGATCATATTGCCCCACGGCGAAAAGGGAAAAGGCATCGAGCAACTGAAAAGAAGCATGGGAGAAGGAGATATTTGTGAGCAGTTTGGCTATCAACAGATTGAAAAGCCGAAACCTCGAAGAACTATAAAGAGGCAAGAAGCATCGACATTAGCGCCGCCGCAAAGGAGACAACCACGGCGACGCCCCTCCACAGAGAAAGGGAAAGCGAGTTGTATGCTAAAACTGGAAGGACATCTGGCCTAAAGGAAAAGAAGTTCGAGCCGTCTCTAAGGAGACTGAACCTCCCTCGACGGTCAGAGGCAGAAGAATGCAACTGCGATGAGGGTGCATGCCTCTGTTATGACCCAGACTCTGAAGAAGAAGGAGTAGTTGCGATGGCCTCTTCGAGGTCACCCAAAAAGAGAGGTGACAAGGACCCTCCTCGACATTTCATCTCCATGAAAGATGTTGAGCAGATATCTCAGACGCAGCTCACATACTCTCAGCCTGTTTCATAGGGTGAACTAGAAGTTGTAATAGCGGCGCTCAGAAGAGAATTGCAAGATCTGGCTACCAGAATTCAGGCCTTGGAATTAAGAGCTTTCCAGGGCAATCACCAGATACCTGAAGAAACTCCGGCCGCCTCAGATGAAGAGAGCGAAAAGATGTTTGTTGGCACGCTCTCTCAGGATAAGAAAAGATGGATAATCAAGGTAATAGTTCAGGTGGGGAAAGATTCCATTCCTCTTCCTGAGGGACCACTCATTCCCTCATCCACATTTGAATCCCCCTCCGAGAATCCCATGGAACCTGTTGAGTCTTTACCTTCTTCAGGCACAGGTGTCTTATTAAAAAAAAACCTAAACTTAGAGAAGAGAATCTAAGCTGATATGACTCTATCTATGTTATTTTCGATCCAATCCATTGTCGAAAATGGGAGAAGATCCGCGTTGAGGGGAGCCAGCTACGGTAGCAACCTTCATCCGAGCACACATACTGAACCGGCATCATATAGTCGCCTTGCCTTATTTTGTTTCTGTCTG